TTCACTTTAAAGAGACATATAAAGATAGCCCAGTTTACGAGGATTCTTATCTTGATGGGTATCAAGATAATTGGGAATTGGGAAAACTTAAAGAAGAAAAAAATCAATTTGATTTTCGGCTTTACCAAAATTTAGAAAATAAAAAAATGAATAAAAAGATTGATACATAAGATAAATACAAAAATAGATAAGATGAGACCCGCCCCCCCCCCATATATTTGATCCCTTCTCCTATAAAGAAACTGGAAAGGCCGACCCCGTTTGTAATACCATCAATTATATGTCTATCAAAAAACTGAATTAGTTCAGCTAATCTTCTTATACCCACAGTGAAAATCTTAGTATAAAAAATATCTATGTAACCACGATTATATGACCAATTGTATATCAAATTTTTGATTTGGTCCAAAAAAATTCTCTTCGGACTCACCTTTACAAATGAATTCATCAAGTCAAAATTTTGGAGAGATGAATAAACAGATCCATATAAAATAGATGATATGAATAGTCCAAAAACTGCTATACTTACGGAAAAAACTGCATTTGTCAAAACATCATCCCAATCTGCGGAATCATTCGAATTTGGGTGGAAAAGTTTTGTAGATGGAATTAACCATTTCGATAATATATCAAAATGGATTTCTCCTTGAGAAAAATCAATTCCTATTGATCCAACGAATAAAGTAAACAGTACTAATAAAAGCAAAGGAAATAGCATAGTATTGTCCGATTCGTGGGGATAAGTAGAAGTGTATTTATTTCTAAAATAAGTACTAAAATATCGTATCCTATTTCTTCCATTTTCATCAATTTTATATGTATCGTTTGAAAAAAACGATACACTATTATTCATTGTTGGTAAAAGTAAATTTTTATTGACTACTATAGGTACTTCTTTTCCCCATAGGGATATTGAATAAAGGGAATTCTTTTTTGTGCTACTGTAATTTTGAAAATGAACGCGCAAATATCCATCAAAAGTCAGTAAATACATCCGAAACATATAAAATGCGGTTAATCCTGCTGTAAAGGACGCTATTATTGCGAAAATTGGTGAATATAACCAACTATCCTTAAGAATTTCATCTTTGGACCAAAAACAAGCAAGAGGTGGAATACCACAAAGAGAAAGTGTACCTAATAAAAAAGTAATTCTCGTAATTGGAACATATCTTGTTAAACCACCCATAAGAACCATATTCTGACTTTTCTCTGGTGAATATCCAACAATAGGTTCCATTGAATGAATAATGGATCCGGATCCCAAAAACAATAAAGCTTTCGAATAGGCATGAGTAATTAAATGGAATAAAGCAGCTCGATAAGAACCTATACCTAGAGCTAACATAATATAACCCAATTGAGACATTGTAGAATAAGCTAAACTTCTTTTAATGTCTTGTTGAGCAAGAGCCAAAGTAGCTCCTAATAGTACTGTTATTATGCCTATTAAAGAAATGAAATGCATTATGTAAGGTATAACTACGAAAAGAGGAAGAAACCGAGCTACAAGAAAAATGCCTGCAGCTACCATAGTAGCTGCGTGTATAAGAGCTGAAATGGGAGTAGGTCCTTCCATAGCATCAGGTAACCATATGTGAAGGGGGAATTGTGCCGATTTCGCAATTGCACCAACAAATAAAAAAGAGGCACACAGAGTAACAAATAAAGAATTGACTCCATTATTATGAATCAAATTATTAATTATTTCGAACAAATCCCGAAATTCGAAACTACCTGTTATCCAATAAAGACCTAAAATTCCTAATAATAAACCAAAATCCCCTATACGATTTGTTACAAAAGCCTTTTGACAAGCACTTGCTGCAATTGGTCGTGTGAACCAAAAACCTATTAATAAATACGAACACATTCCTACGAGTTCCCAAAAAATATAAATTTGTATCAAATTGGAACTAGTAACTAATCCCAACATAGAAGTATTGGAAAAACTCATATAAGCAAAAAATCTCAAATATCCTTGATCGTGAGACATATAATTGTCACTATAAATAAAAACCATGATTCCAACAGTAGTAATTAATATTGACATAATGGAAGTAAGTGAATCAATCAAGTGTCCGAATTCTAAAGAAAAATCATTATTAATGGTCCAAGACCATAGATATTGATAGATAAAACTTCCATTTATTTGCTGAATCGACAAATTGGCGGAAAACACCATAGCTATACTTAGCATCAAAACACTCGGAAAAGCCCACATACGACGAATACTTTTTGTTGCTGTCGGAATAAGCAGAAGTCCAAATCCCATTGACATAGTAACTGGAAACGGAAGAAAAGGTATTATCCATGCATATTGATATGTATGTTCCATAAAAAACAAATTTTTCTTTTTTCTTATAATTTTTTTCCGATTCACCAATTCTTATCTCTTTTCTCTTTCAAAAAGAACAATAATAAAAGAAATCAACAAAAAAATATGAAAAATCTCAAATACTTTATTTTTTTTATTATTCTGACTTTTTCAAATATGGAAGTTTAAAAGTTACAATTTGTTAGTCAAATAAAATGACTAGGTAAAATTGATTACTTTAGTTATTCACTTACTTTATTAACTAAAGAAAGATATATATTAAGATATGGCATATGCGATTTTACATTTTTCTACAACTATACTACCTTTTTATTCTGTCGATTTTTTTTTTCATAATATGATTTTTAAATCATATTATAGTATAATAGGGAAAACAATTACACCAAAAGAGTACTTGACTTAAATACGGATCGTAGCATGCATCAATAAATCGACTCAAAAACAAAAAAAAACGAAAAAGAATGATCCATTTTGATTTTGAGAAATAAATGTCTTTCACATACAACGATAAAAATGAGTAACTCTTTTTGAATGGCAGTTCCAAAAAAACGCACTTCTATATCAAAAAAACGTATTCGTAGAAATATTTGGAAGAAAAGGGGATATTTTGCTGCAATAAAAGCTTTTTCTTTAGCTAAATCGATTTCCACCAGAAATTCAAAAAGTTTTTTTGTGCGACAAACAAGTAATCAAAATTTGGAATAATTTGGAGTAATATAAATTGTCATGGCTCGACTTCCAATTTTGAAAGATGAATAATTTCCATTAACTAATGTATTTGTATGGAATTCCTTAATATTAGTTAGAACAGGCTGCTATGGTGTATAGAAATTTTTCTGTCTACTGGGTTTTAAGTATTCTTTTTTCATTCGAGTTTTTATTATAGTATATTTTATTCGTGAGATAATTCTTTACCTATTAATGATAGTAAGCTTTTCTTTCACAATAGAAAAATAGAAAAAATTTTCTATTGTGAAATGAAAAGTACAGTAAATTGCGATAGATATAGATATTGAAGCTCTTTTGTTTTATTATATGCCTAACTCAAAATAAAAATGGAATGAATTGGTTTGATAAATATTATCATAAATTCTAAATTATGTATTCTGTACACAACAAAAGATACTTTATTAACTCAAAAAAATATATATAATATATATATATTAATTATATTAATTAATATTCTTTAATGAAATATTAATTTTTATATTCTTATTTATATTCTTATATAGTTTATAGTTAATGAGACTAAGGTGCGGAGAACAAAACTCTCGAATTTCGTCGAAAAATACTTAGTATATAATTAAGTACATAAAAGTGGATTGTTAAAACGGGAACCTACAACGATACTAAACTAAGGCTTATTCAGGATTCAAATATGAATTTTAAGCAGCCTTCCTTTATTCAATTCATCAATTCGAATATTTCCTAAATCATATTGAATCCTTGAATCTCGACGATTCAACACGAATTGACTATTATTATTTCAAGCAAGCCGCCATGGTGAAATCGGTAGACACGCTGCTCTTAGGAAGCAGTGCTAGAGCATCTCGGTTCGAGTCCGAGTGGCGGCATACTATAAAAAAAGAGACACGACAAATCCTATAATATATTTAATTCCCGATTTCAATTCTGTAATGAGACCCCTTTTATTTATGTTTATGATATTTGCGACTTTAGAACATATATTAACTCATCTCTCCTTTTCTATTATTTCAATTGTGATTACAATTCTTTTGATGAACTTATTAATTCACGAAATTATAGGATTGCGTGATTCGTCGGAAAAAGGGATGATAGCTACTTTTTTCTCTATAACAGGATTATTAGTGACCCGTTGGATTTCTTCGAAACATTTTCCCTTAAGTAATTTATACGAGTCATTAATCTTCCTTTCATGGAGTTTGTCCATTATTCATATGATTCCCAAGATGGGGAACCATAAAAATTATTTAAGCGCAATAACCGCGCCAAGTGCTATTTTTACCCAAGGTTTCGCCACATCAGGTCTTTCAACTGAAATGCGCCAATCGGCAATATTAGTACCTGCTCTACAATCTCAGTGGTTAATGATGCATGTAAGTATGATGTTATTGAGCTATGCATCTCTTTTATGTGGATCATTATTATCAGTCGCTTTTCTAGTTATTACATTTCGAAAAAACATCGATATTTTTTCGAAAAGCAAGAATTTTTTAATTAAGTCATTTTTCTTTTACTGCTTGAATAACAAAAGAAATGTTTTTAAAGATACTTCTTTTCTTTCATTTCAAAATTATTACAAATATCAATTAACCCAGCGTTTGGATTATTGGAGTTATCGTGTTATTAGTTTAGGGTTTACTTTTTTAACCATAGGTATTCTTTCTGGAGCAGTATGGGCTAATGAGGCATGGGGGTCTTATTGGAATTGGGATCCCAAGGAAACTTGGGCATTTATTACTTGGACCATATTCGCGATTTATTTACATACTAGAACAAATCAAAGTTTGCAAGGCACGAATTCAGCACTTGTGTCTTCTATAGGATTTCTTATAATTTGGATATGCTATTTTGGAATCAATCTATTAGGAATAGGTCTACATAGTTATGGTTCGTTTGTATTACAATTGAATTGAATAAACCCCTCGAGGAACACATAAGAACATCGTTCCATATATAACGAGGGTTCGTGCGAGTTTTTGAGAACCTTTTGTAAATAAAGGTTCTCAAAAACTCGAAATACATATCATTACAATTCCAACTCACTTTTGTTTTTTACATTGTATAGTGAACTATTTTAAAATAGTAAAATAAAAGAATTATATAATATATTAAGACTTTACTTTCTGTCTCATTAATGAAAAAACTATCTATAAAAATAAGTAGATAGGATAGCTTGTACCTTGTCATCTGATAGCGAGAGAACAAAATCAGGATAAATACCAAGCCATATTACAGGTAAAAAGATACAGATCGAAACAAATAGTTCTCGTGGCCCAGAATCCGTCAAATTTGAGTTTGGAACGTTAAATAGTTTGTACCCATAGAACATCTGACGTGACATAGATAATAAATAAAGAGGAGTTAATATCATTCCAATTGCCATTACAAATGTAATTAGGATTTTAGGCATTAAAAGATATTTTTGACTGGTAATTATTCCAAAAAAGACTACCAATTCCGCAACAAAACCACTCATTCCCGGTAATGCAAGAGAGGCCATCGAGAAACTACTAAACATGGTAAATATTTTTGGCATTGGGATAGATATCCCACCCATTTCGTCAAGATAAAGAAGACGGATTCTATCGCAACTTGTTCCTACTAAGAAAAAAAGCGCAGCACCAATAAATCCATGAGAGAGTATTTGTAAAATGGCTCCATTGAGTCCCATGTCGGTTAGAGAACCAATTCCTATAATTGTGAAACCCATGTGAGAAACAGAAGAATAGGCTATTCTCTTTTTTAAATTGCGTTGACCGAAAGAGATTGAAGCTGCATAGATTATTTGTATTGTCCCCATTATTACCAACCAGGGAGAAAATATAGAATGAGCATGCGGTAATAATTCCATATTGATCCGAATCAATCCATAGGCTCCCATTTTTAATAAGATTCCAGCTAGAAGCATACATGTACTATAATGCGCTTCTCCATGGGTATCGGGTAACCATGTATGTAGGGGTATAATCGGCGATTTGACAGCATAAGCAATAAGAAAGCCAAAATATAATATTATTTCCAATGTCACAGGATATGATTGATTGGCTAATCTTTCAAAATCCAATGTTGGTCCGCTGGAACCATATAAACCCATACCTAGAACTCCTATTAAGAGAAAAATGGAACCCCCTGCAGTGTACAAAATAAACTTTGTAGCCGAGTATAACCGTTTCTTTCCTCCCCACATGTATAAAAGTACGTAAACAGGAATTAATTCTAACTCCCACATGATGAAAAAAAGTAAAAGGTCTCGAGAAGAAAATGATCCTATTTGACCACTGTACATTGCTAACATTAGGAAATGGAACAATCGCGAATTTCGAGTAACTGGCCAAGCTGCTAAAGTAGCTAAAGTAGTGATAAATCCTGTCAGTAAAATGGGCCCTATAGAAAGTCCATCGATTCCCAGTCTCCAGTGAAAATCAAAAATATTTATCCACTTTGAATCTTCCTCCAATTGGATTAATGTATCGTCCCATTGGAAATGATAACAGAATACATAGGTTGTTAGAAGGAGTTCAAGTAAGCATATACATATTGTATACCACCTAAATACCTTATTCCCCCTATGAGGAAAAAAGAAAATTGAGGAACCCGCGAATATCGGCAAAATAACAAGTATTGTTAACCAAGGAAAATAACTCGTGATAAAGACAAGATACGGATTGACCAAAAAGCCCGTGCTCGAGAAATTTTTTTTTTCTTTCTCGAGCACGGGCTTTTGTCGGTAAAAAGGAATCAAATGATTCAAGTGGAGTTTTTTATAACGTATCAATAAGATAGACCCATGCTTCGAGTTGTTTCATGCCATAAATAAACACGGACACTCAAAAAATCTGTTGGACAAGCAGATTCACATCTCTTACAACCTACACAGTCCTCGGTTCTTGGGGCGGAAGCAATTTGCTTAGCTTTACATCCATCCCAAGGTATCATTTCCAATACATCTGTGGGGCAAGCTCGTACACATTGAGTACACCCTATACATGTATCATAAATTTTTACTGAATGTGACATTGGATCTAAAAATTTAAGTTTTGAACATAAAGAATTTTCGATCTGGTAAAATCAGTAGTAAATGAGTCATATATTTATATTGTGAATACCAGACGAATCAATGGTTTAGAAAAATCTTAAGAATCCATATTTTTCTAAATCTGTTCATGAGAAAGGACCAAGGGACTTTGATTTTCGTTTCAACAACACGATAATACGAGTCACACAAGTTAATTCAAATTGTCCAAAAAAGCATCAATATTTGAATATTTTTTACTAAAAATAATATAATATATATAATATTAATTATTTATTATATAATATAATTTAATTTATATGATAATGAGATATGATAATTATGATTAATTATTCAATAAATTCGATTGATTGATACGAATGGATTTTCTGTTACGATGGATCGACGAAACAATAGCTAGCCCAATCGCTGCTTCAGCGGCCGCAATAGCTATAATAAAGATAGAGAAAATATCTCCTTTTAATTGTCGAGTATCCAATATATCAGAAAATGTTACAAGATTTATATTAACCGAATTTAGTATAAGCTCAAGACACATAAGTGCTCTAACCATGTTTCGGCTTGTGATTAGCCCATAGATACCGATAGAGAATAAATAGACACTTAAAAAAAGTACATGTTCGAACATCATTGACTAATTCCTCAGCAATCTAGATTCATTTCAACATCAACAACAATTCAACTGATTGGGGGAAATGCAAAAAAAAAGAGGGTATTGGCATTCGATTTAACTATAATAATCCTTTTTTGATTTAGAATTTCTAATTCTAATAATTTTGTGAATTATAAGTATTTATTTTATTATTGACGAGCCATAGTAATTGCACCTATCAAAGAAACTAAAAGAATTATAGAAATAAATTCAAACGGAAGATAAAAATCTGTTGATAAATGAATTCCAATTTGTTGAACTCCACTTATAAGGTCCTGTTCAATAATCTGGTTTGATCTTGTAGTCCAAATAATTCCGTACCAGGACGTATCTGGGATAGTAGTAATTAGTGAAAGAAAAATACTTGTACAAACCAGTGAAGTAACCCCATCCCCGACAGTCCAAAGATGGGAATCGTTGGAATATTCTGAACCATTCATGAACATAACAGCAAATATAATTAAGACATTTATGGCCCCTACATAAATAAGGAGTTGCGCGGCAGCTACAAAATAGGAGTTCAATGGAATATAGACTAAGGATATACAAATAAGAACCAACCCCAATGAAAAGGCCGAATAAATTGGATTGGTAAGTAATACTACCCCCAGCCCTCCTAATATAAGAAATGATCCCAGAAATACCACAAGTATATCATGTATTGGTTCAGGTAAATCCATTATGTATAAAAAAGAAAAATAAATCGAAATATTTCATGACCTTACTAAATGGTCCAGGAAAGGGGATTAGCCTATTTTTTTTTTATCTGAAAGAAAAAAGAAAAGAATAGTTGGAATTTTATATTTAGAAATCATAACAAAATATATATATATTCTATATAAAAATATTAATTTAAATATGTAGTTTTTTACTAATTAAAATAAGAGAAGCTTGGATCCTATATATCAAAATAAAATCTTACTAATTTGTAATCGTTCTTGAATCAAGGGATTTCTCTTTGGTTATTTTGATTTGAGTTGAATTCATAACTGTTTGAATTGTGTAATCTCCAATTACTGAGATTGGTAACCGACCTAAAGCAATTTGATTATAATTCAATTCATGACGATCATAAGTAGAAAGTTCATATTCTTCAGTCATTGATAAACAGTTTGTTGGACAATACTCGACACAGTTACCACAAAATATACAGACCCCGAAATCAATACCGTAATTAAGCAATTGTTTCTTTTTAATATCCCTTTCAAATCTCCAATCAACAACAGGTAGATCTATGGGACATACACGAACACATACTTCACAAGCAATACATTTATCAAATTCAAAATGGATTCGCCCACGGAAACGCTCTGATGTAATCGATTTTTCATAAGGATATTGAATAGTTACAGGTAAACGATTTGTATGGGATAAGGTAATTATGAAACTTTGACCAATATATCGTGCAGCTCGTATTGTTTGTTGACCATAATTTATGAAACCAGTCACCATAGGGAACATATTGTAAATATCCATGACTAAATTTATGTTTCTTTCTCTTGTTTGAGATAGTTATGAATCGAGAATATCGTTATCCTATTCTATTATTCAATATTTAGAGCGAAACAAGTTGAGAAGAAGTTGTCAGTAATAGATTACCTAGAGAAATAGGTAAAAGAAATTTCCAGCCAAGATTTAATAGTTGGTCCATTCTCATCCTAGGTAAAGTCCATCTTGTTGTGATAGAAATGAAGAGAAACAAATAAGCTTTAGCTAATGTAATAAAGATACTGATTGTTATTCCAAATACTTCAGTAATTTTATTTATTCCAAAAGGTTCTGGAATGGATATATATGGAATGGATAAACTCCACCCACCTAAGTAAAGCACTGTTGTAAATAATGAAGAAACTAATAAATTTAGGTAAGAGGCAAGGTAAAATAAACCATATTTGATACCGGAATATTCGGTTTGATAACCGGCTACTAATTCCTCTTCTGCTTCGGGTAAATCAAAGGGCAATCTCTCACATTCTGCTAGAGAAGAAATAAGAAAAACAATAAACCCTATGGGCTGACGCCACAGATTCCATCCCAAAAAACCATATTTTGACTGTGCTTCAACTATATCAACTGTACTTGAACTATTAGATAATCATAGTCGATAATAACATCACTGTTCGAATCGCTATTCCAAAACCGTACATGAAACCTCGGCTTCATACGGCTCCTCTATGGCCACAAATAAATGTAAGTAAAGGCCCGTTCGGTATTATCGCCATCTTTGGATGATAAATGGAATAAATATACATTTGGGAGTCCCACAAATTAGACCAATGGAATTCCGTCTGCTAGAGTAAAAACAAGGCGCTTCTGAATTGATCTCATCCATTATTATTTTCATTTTTCTTTGGTAATAACTTTAATCCTTGAATAAAATACTCATTATATCAATCAATATAAAGAATTAGGCATTAGTTAGTTCGAAAAAATTCATAATAAGAATTATAGATATGGAATACGGATGGCAAAATAAATAAAAAATAAAAATCTTTTATTATTTTCATCCCTTTTTATCATTTTACTATAAATCCATTTACTTTGTTCCTGTTCTTCTTTCTCAGTTATAGGAGGGTCCTCTAAAAAAAAAAATAAAGGATTAATTCGTTTTTGATAGTCATTTATTTATTCAGTGAATAAGAGCATACTCTAGATCGGAATCGTAGGGAAGTACTGCCTCATCATTTCTACTAACTTAAAGCCCTCATTATGATTCGTTTTATTAAAAAATGGATGCAAAAATACCACTTTTTTATATCTTCCATTATCTCCATTACTAATCTTTTGTGTACCTTGGTGTTTCTAACTGTGCACTGATTTTTGATTGATCCCCAATATAATAAGACATACAAGACAGCAGTAGAAAACTCATACAGTTGATCTTTTGTACCCGCTTCAAAATATGATGACTAAGTCAAAGAATATCAATATCTTGGGGTAAACAGTTTACACTGTTTATGTTTACTTAGACTTTATTCTTGTACATAGGGAATGAGATTTTATCTTCTCACTGCGAATTTCGAAGCAGTTTTTTTTTGACTCAGATGACTATCTGATTTCACTCATCGAACCTAATCTAATAATGAATAAAAAAATGAAAATATTCATTCAATATATTCAACCCTTTTATATAAATAAAAGGGGAAAAGAAGGTTGATGTTCTAACGAATCACACGTAGAGATATTGATAACACACATAGAGTTAATGGTATTTCATAACTAATGGATTGAGCAGCAGCTCGCAGACCACCCGAAAAAGAATATTTATTATTCGATCCATATCCTGACATAAGAAGTCCAATAGGGGCAATACTTGAAATGGCGATCCATAAAAAAACACCTATACTGAGATCGGCTAAAACAAGTCGATAGCCAAAAGGAATTACTAAATAACTTAGTAGAATTGATATGACCGCTATAGATGGTCCGACACTAAACAAACGAATATCTCCTCTAGATGGGAGGAGGTCCTCTTTAAAAAGTAGTTTTGCCCCGTCTGCTAGAGCTTGCAGAATTCCCAACGGACCAGCATATTCAGGACCAATACGTTGTTGTATTGCTGCGGATATTTTTCTTTCTAACCACACAATTACTAGTACTCCTATTGTGACTCCCAATATAAGAGTTAAAATGGGAACAAAGATCCATATGAGTCCATAGACCTCTTTTAAGGATTCCAATCTAGAAAAAGAACTAATAGCTTGTACTTCTACCGTATCAATTATCATTTCAACGATCAACTTCTCCCATAATAATATCTATACTACCTAGTATCGTCATGATATCAGCCAATTTCATTCTTTTAACTAGTTGAGGAAGAATTTGCAAATTGATAAAACCGGGTGGACGAATTTTCCATCTCCAAGGAAACGCACTATTATCCCCTATCAAATAAATTCCTAATTCTCCTTTTGGGGCTTCCACTCTCACATAAAGTTCTTGTTTTGACAATTCAAAATTTGGCGAAAGTTTTTTAGTAAGAAATCTATATTCAAAATTATTCCATTGGGAATTCTTTGCTCTATTAAAGCGTCGGACTTCTAAATTCTCATAGGGTCCTCCAGGAATCCCTTCTAAAGCCTGTTGAATTATTTTTATGGATTCTCTCATTTCGCCGATTCTTACTAAATAACGAGCTAGTGAATCTCCTTCTTTTTGCCATTGGGCTTCCCAATCGAATTTATTATAACACTCATAAGGATCAACTTTACGAAGATCCCATTGGATTCCAGAAGCTCGTAACATTGGTCCTGATAAGCCCCAATTGATTGCTTCCTCTCCACCAATAATGCCCACTGCCTCAACCCGTTCCAAAAAAATGGGATTTCGTGTAATAAGTTTTTGATATTCAACAATTCCTGTTAAAGAATAATCACAGAAATCTAAACATTTATCTATCCATCCATGAGGTAGATCAGCAGCGACTCCCCCGATACGGAAATAATTATGCATCATTCGCATACCTGTGGCGGCTTCGAATAGATCATATAGTAATTCCCTCTCTCTGAAAATATAGAAAAAGGGCGTCTGTGCACCGATATCTGCCATAAAAGGACCCAACCATAACAAATGAGAAGCTATACGACTAAGTTCCAGCATAATTACTCTAATATAACTAGCTCTTTTAGGTACTTGAACACTTTCCAATCGTTCTGGTGCATTTACCGTTATTGCTTCTGTGAACATAGTGGCTAAATAATCCCACCGTGTTACATAAGGCAAATATTGTATAATTGTTCGATTTTCCGCTATTTTTTCCATTCCTCTGTGTAAATAGCCCAATATGGGTTCACAATCAATAACATCTTCACCATCGAGAGTAAGGATCAGTCGAAGAACTCCGTGCATTGATGGGTGGTGAGGACCCATATTAACTATCATGAGATCTTTTCTTGTAGCTGGTACAGTCATATCTTTTCTTCCTTAATTCATTATTCCATTTCATTCATTTCTCAAAACAAGGTTCATTAAAATGAAAAATCTAATAACTAATAAAAAAATTCAAACTAATCTTCAAATTAACGAGTTTTTGACTCCCGGATATCCAACTGACCGATTAATTTCTTATAACGTACTCCATTTTTCTTTGACAAATAATTCAATAGCCGTTGACGTTTTCCCAGAATTATTCGTAGACCCCTTTGCGATAAAAAATCTTTTTTATGTAATTCCAAATGTAAAGTAAGTCTCCGTATCTTATTGGTGAAATTGCAAACTTGAAATTCAACAGACCCACAGTTTTCTTCTTTTTCTTTTTGTTGAATAACCGAAATAAGTGCATTTTTGATCATAAAAAACTTTTTTTTTCTTTTTTTTTTTCGTGGATTTTATCGATCAGGAAAAATAATAATGATTATATCAATCATTTTTATCTCGTACATACAAAAAAATTGTATTTATTAATATACACGACTTTGATTTATATTTTTCATTCTATTTACTATAAATAATAGTATTATTCTTTTTTTTTCTAATTTTGATTATTATTTCTCTTTCTATCTATTCCAAATCAAAAATTTAGAATAAATAGAAAGAGATAATCCATTTATGCATTCATGAAAGAGAATCTTTTTTTTAGGGAAAATGGGATTATGTCGATTTCTTCCTAAATATAATTATTTAATGAAATTGGTATCATGATAGGCATATATCTTTACTTTCGGTTTTAATCTACCAAATATGTCAGGCGATACAATATATAGTAAAAAAAATGTACTATTCACTTCACTTATTATGAATTAACTAATTCATAATCTTGGATACATACGTATCCTTGATATACTGAAATGACTGCCGTTATCGGTATCAAACCAATAACGATTCATACAAGCTAAATCTTCTAATCGAAAATTGGGCCAAAGAAACGATTTGAATTTCATTAATTTATTTGCATCTGTATTAAGATGCTTTTCCTCATTTAAAAATTGTCCGCTGTTTTTTATGTTGTTTTGATTGCAAAATTTTCTATTTCTATCTACAACATTACAATTCTGGGAATTGAAACAAATTAGAATTCTCAACTCTTTACGACGTCTGGGAGATATAATATTTTCAGGAACAAGGAAATCATAATGGTTTTTGTTTCTATTCACAAGCATATTGCTGTATCGTACAATAATTCCATCAAAATTCTTTTTATCATATCCCCCGTGGTGCTTATTCTTTTCAACCAATGGAATACCTATAATTTGATATGTAATAAATTTGACATCTCTTTTCATAGAGAGACGGATTGGTTCGATAATCAATATTCCTTTTTTTATCCATTCTTTAATAGTTAGATCTTTTTGAAGCAACATTACATCCAGATGCATCTCTCCTCGTTGAATTGAGGATATAGCAATTTCCTCTAGATCCATCAGTCTAAGTAGGAGACAATATATCTTGATATTATCGAACATTCTTTTATTAAGGAGATCATCCCATCTTAATTGAAACACAAAATGATTTTTCAGTAATAAATCCAGTTCCACTTCTTCGTTACTCTTGGGAGGGGGGGTCTTTTTACCCTTTTTAATGTTTGATTTCGGGTAATCTTCTTTAATTTTTTTTTGTTTTCGTAGATCTGATACAAGATCCGTTTGACTCTGTTGTTCGTTTTTTTTTTTGTTGGAATTTGCTAATTCAAGATATTCTTTTTTCTTTTTATTAGATAGTATGGTAAGGCTTTTTTTTACGTGGAGCTTGTCATTTTTATGAATATTTTCATAGAAATGAAAATCAAAAATAAGTAATTTGATTGGTATGATCCATGGTTTAATCTTATAAGTATCAAAAAGTAACACAAATTCTGGAAAAAACCAAAATTCTAGCTTTGGTTTTGATATGGTACGATATACCCTTTTTTGATTCATACCTATCCAATCAAAAATCTGTCTTTTTTGATTGGACGAATGGATTTCGTGATCAATTGGAAAAGAAAAAATTTCTTTTTTTTCGAATATTTTATTCGTTTTGATTGTAACATTTTTTTGAATCTCGGTATCGATCTGCGTACGTGTATTTGTACGGGCCTTAATGTCGATATTTTGATTTTTTCTAAGAAAAAAATCAAGAATTTTACAATCAAAATATTTTCTATCCAGATTTTTATCCGTACCAATGATATATCCTTTTTCTATATAATCATTAATAGTTAGACTTAGTAATTTATAAAACGATTCGGGTTTAAGTGTATTGAAAATATATGGAATTTTTTGGTCCTCAATTCTTTGTAATATTGATCCATAAATATGGAAATCCCTACTATACCCATGATTTATATAATCATATGATAAAAGATCATATGTGTAGTGTTTTTTCCATTTTTTAATTGATGAATCTATTGTATAGTAATTTTCTTTTCCATAAGAAATGAATTGGTCTTTTTCCCTTTTATAGAAATTCAATTTAATAGAGTTGTTATTTTGAATCGTACTACGTTGGTTGACTCTATTTCGCCATTTTTCTGGTACTAAGTGAGACCACTTGGTATGAGAAAAATTGTATTGATAATGTCCGCCTAACCAATCTTTCCATTTATTCATTGCAAGCTTATTAATTTTTTGATGCTTTTCTTTGGAATCAAATATTCCTTGGATCGTACAAAAATCTTTGATTATATCCCTAAGAAAAGGATAGGTGTTGTGATATTTAAGTACGGATCTCAAGTTATACTTGTTAAGTAATTGGGTTTGTGATAATTTGTAAAATACATATGCTTGAGATAAAAAAGATAAGTCACAATACATATTTGAACTATTATTACTTATTTTTATATTTTTAGGAATGGAAAACCACTTTTTTATAGTTGAAATAAAGTTAATTGTATTTTGATTTATTTTTTGAATTTCTTCATTATTCGTTTCATCATTAGAATTAGAAATCGATTTATTAATCATTTTTGTTGATTCAAATAAAAATTGTGTATTAATCCGAGGAATCTTAATGGTACATAACTTAATGGTACATAATAAGACATCTATGTATATTTTTTCAATCAAGGATTTCATAAAATAATGTGATTTACGCATTAATCGTATATTTTTTTTTTTTAATATTTTCCAAACATCCTTCCGTAATTCCGATCTTTTTTTATTATCACAAGTTAGAATTTTTCTTTTTTTGTTTTTTGTGATTCCTTCTATTTGAGTTCTAATAGTGATTGTCTTACTAGCAAGATCTTTCATTTTTGTTTCTAGGAATGCATAATTTTCATTTGTCGAATTTGTGGATCGAATTTGAATGATCGATTCACGGATGATCTTATTATTCATTTTGGAATCTTTTATGTTTTCATTCGGTTCATATACTTTTGACCCCTTTCGTTTAAATAGTAAAGAAATGCGGTTTAATTCCTTTATTATTAAGGTTATAACTAGAACTATTTTCATGATCCATCTTGTTGTTTTTTTTTTTGAAACTTTTAGAAACCTTTTTATTTTTTCTTTGAAAATTTTTCGAACTCTAAGAAATTTAATTTGAACTTTTCTTTTTTTTTTTTCAAGTTCTTTATAAACAGGTTCAAAAAAAGAAGGGCGTTCCCGGGGCGAACCAAAGGGCAGTTCTGTCTCCTTTCCCCAGACCGTTAAAAAACAAAAATTTTCTTTTTTTTGTTTTTTCTGCCTTTGATATATATGATGAGATCGTACCTTAGATGTTCGCCAAGGTTTCAGACAGAAAGGAAATATAATTTGGATTTGAATACCTTCGGTTAACCCATTTTGAGGAAATTCTGTTTCTGATAATTGAACACCATTATAAGTACAAAAAACATGTATTTCTCTATTCCATTCTTTTAAATCCTCGTACCACTCGGGGAATTGAAATAATAACATACGACCCATATTTTTAGCTATTATCAATGCGGGTAATATAATGTATTTTCTAAGAAAGGATTGGGTTACTAACATAGAACCTCTTATTATTTGAGAAAATATAAAAGCATCCCAGGCTTCTGACCTTTTTATCCGTTCATTTTCTTCTTTTTCTTTTTCGTCGTTTGTTTTTTCCTCTTCTTTTGTCTCTTTCTTCTCAAAAGAAGAAATTTGAAATTCTGGATTTTCCCTTCCCCTATTTCTAAAAATGAAATTCATCATATCAGAGATATTAAAAGAAAAAAAAAAAGCTTTTTTGTCTATTCGATCCAAAAAAAGGGGAGAATGTGCATTTACTTGAAAGATTTCCAAAATAACTGTTTTACGTCTTTGAGCACGCATGGACCCTTTGATTAGACTCCGATGAAAGTCGGATTGTTGTGCGTAACGTATCAAAGTAACTTCTTCTTCATCACCAGTACTAGTATTATTAGTACTAGTGCTAGAATCCGCACTTTGATCGTTATCAGTATAAATTACCATGTGTTTGCCTTTTCTTGAACGAATGTCTGGATCCACTGTCGATTTTTCTTCTTCTTCCTCTTCTTCTTCCTCTTCTTCTTCCAAACCTTCTTCTTCCAAATCTTCCAAATCCTCGATCAATTTATATGACCATCGAGAAACCCTTTTTCTGATTTCTTTCATTCCAATGGATTTTTTTCTAATTGTTGTCTGATCGTTTGGATCAGTTGTAATTACATCCAATCCCAATTTCAAAGTTTTTTTTTTTTCTGAATCAATTCCTTGTTCATATTTAAAAGATAATTCATCCATTGAGGTTAAGTAATTACTAATGGAATTAAAATTCCATAATGACTCTCGGCTAAATATATTTTTTTTATGTTTAAATTTTTGAGAATTATTTGGAAATAGATCATGAATCTTATTTATCCAAAACATTTTTATGGAATCTGCTG